GAATTACTGAATAACTTAGTAGAATTGAGATGACTGCTATAGATGGTCCGATACTGAATAAACGATTATCTCCTCTAGATGGAAGAAGATTCTCTTTGAAAAGTAATTTTGTACCATCTGCTAGAGCTTGAAGAATTCCTAAAGGTCCGGCGTATTCAGGTCCAATACGTTGTTGTATCCCTGCAGATATTTCTCTTTCTAACCAAACAATTACTAGTACACCTATTGTGATTCCTAATACAGTAGTCAAAATATACACAAGCATCCATATGATCCCATAGACCTCTTGTAAGGATTCCAATCTGGAAAAAGAATTGATAGCTTGTATTTCTGTTGTATCAATTATCATTTCAACGATCAACTTCTCCCATAATGATATCTATGCTACCTAGTATCGTCATAATATCAGCCAATTTCATTTTTTTAACTAACTGAGGAAGAATTTGCAAATTGATAAAACCGGGTGGGCGAATTTTCCATCTCCAGGGAAAAACACTCTGATCTCCTATCAGAAAAATTCCCAATTCTCCTTTTGGGGTTTCGACTCTTACATAAAGTTCTTGCTGTGATAATTCAAAAGTCGGAGAAGGTTTCTTACTAATGAATCGATAATCAAAATCATTCCATTCGGGATCCCTTACTCTATCAAAGCGTCGGATTTCTAAATTCTCATAGGGCCCCCCTGGAATTCCTTCTAGAGCCTGTTGAATAATTTTTATAGATTCTGTCATTTCGCTGATTCGTACTAAATAACGAGCTAACGAATCCCCTTCTTTTTGCCATTGTACTTCCCAATCAAATTCGTCGTAACACTCATAATGATCAACTTTACGAAGATCCCATTGTATTCCGGAAGCTCGTAGCATTGGTCCTGATAAACCCCAATTTATTGCTTCTTCTCCGCCAATAATGCCTACTCCTTCAACTCGTTCTAAAAAAATAGGATTCTGTGTAATAAGCTTTTGATATTCAGCAACCCCTGTTAAAAAATAATCGCAAAAATCTAAACATTTATCTATCCATCCATGAGGTAGATCAGCAGCTACTCCTCCGAGACGAAAATAATTATGCATCATTCGCATACCGGTGGCAGCTTCGAATAGGTCATATATCAATTCTCGTTCTCGAAAAATATAGAAGAAGGGGGTCTGTGCCCCAATATCTGCCATAAAAGGGCCAAGCCATAACAAATGCGAAGCTATACGACTCAACTCCAACATAATGACTCTGATGTAGCTCGCCCTTTTAGGTACTTGAATATTGCCTAACTGCTCTGGTGCATTTACAGTTATTGCTTCTGTGAACATAGTAGCTAAATAATCCCAACGTGTTACATAAGGCAAATATTGTATAATTGTTCGGTTTTCTGCAATTTTTTCCATTCCTCTGTGTAAATAACCCAATATTGGTTCGCAGTCAATAACATCTTCACCATCTAGAGTAACGATGAGTCGAAGAACACCATGCATTGATGGGTGGTGAGGACCCATATTGACTATCATGAGGTCTTTTCTTGTAGCTGGTGCAGTCATAGGTTTTTCCCCATTCATTCTTCCATGAATTGCTGAAAGTGAAAAAAAAAAGAAGTTCATCAAAATTTAAACGATCAAAAAGATTCTTCAAATTAACGAGTTTTTATCTCTCGAATATCCAACTGACCAATTATTTCTTTATAACGTACTCTATTTTTTTTTGACAAATAAGCCAATAGCCGTTGACGTTTTCCTAGAATTTTCCGTAGACCTCTCTGAGATAAATAGTCTTTTTTGTGCAATTTCAAATGTGAAGTAAGTCTCCGTATCTTATTGGTAAAACTGACTACTTGAAATTCAACAGACCCCCTGTTTTCTTTCTTTTCTTCTTGTGAAGTAACGGAAATGAATGAATTTTTGACCATAAAAGAATTTCCTCTTCCTTTTTTTACTTTACAGATATGTAATTTTATCGATCAGAAATAATAATGCCAGTAATTTGAATGTGATATACATAATGATCTTAATTTCTTTATCGACTCCTAATTTTATCAATTAAAATGAATTAATCAAATTGGATTCGAATAGGGATACAAAAGGATGGTACGTTTTTGCACTCACAAAAGCGAATAATTTATATTTCAACCGAAAATGAAGAAGATTTTGTTGATTCAATTCACTTTTTATCTAATTGATACTTTATTGACGTATATTAGAATGGGATGTAAGACAAGGTATGTGTACATCTGTTTACTTTCATATACCATATACGGTATAGGATATATAGGAAAAATACGGTATTAACATTAACCAATTTTCAATCGTGGATACATACGTAGTCTTAACATATTGATACGACTGCCATTATTCGTATCAAACCAATAGCGATTCATACAAGCTAAATCTTCTAATCGATAATTCGGCCAAAGAAAGAACTTTAATTGAATTAATTCATTTTTATCACTATCAAGATGTTTACTTTCATCCAAAAATGGACTCCAGTTTTTTACGTTGTTCTCGTTACAAAATACCGGATTTCTATTCACACCATTTTTATTCGTTGAACTGAAACAAATTAAAATTCTCAATTCTCTACGACGTCTAGATGATAAAATATTTTCAGGAACAAGTAAATTCGAATGATTTTTATCTCTATTTCCAGTCATTCTTTGATGTTTTGAAATAGATTCATCAAAATTCTTCTTATCAACATATCCTCGTTCTCGATATCTTTGATTAATTTGGCGTTTACTCTTATGAACCAATGAAATACCTATGGTTTGATACATAATAAATTGTCCATCATTTTTTACAGACAGACGAACCGATTCGATAATCAATATCCCTTTTTTCATCAATTCTGTAAGAGGTAAATTCTTCTGAATCAGCATTATATTCAGACTCATTTCTCTTCTTTGAATAGAGGATATAGTAATTTTTCTTGGGTTTCTCAGTCTAAGCAGGAGACAATATACCTTAATATTATTGATCATTCTTTGATTCAAAGCATCGTCCCATCTCAATTGAAAAAGCAAATATCGTTTCAGGAAGAAATTTAGTTCTGCTTCCGTGTTGCTCTTGTATTGTTTTTTCGTTTTACGTTTTTTCATGTCTGATCGCGCATAATCTTCTTCAATATCTTTTTGTTGATTTGAGAGAAGGGATCCAAGATTTCTTTGGTTTTGTGCATCTGAACCACGATCTCGTCGATCTGCGGGTTCTTTTTCTTCTTGATTTCGATTCTTTAATTCAAAAGATTTTTTTTCTTCATTCGATGGTATAAAAAAATTCACTTTTGGCTTTCCATTGACGTTTTTATTTTCACTAACATTTTCATTTATATTCAAATTTAAAAGAAGTAATTTGCTTGGTATAATCCACGGTTTCATTTTATATGCATTATAAAGTAGCACAAATTCGGGGAAGAACCAAAGTTCCAGATTGGATATAGGACAATTTAGTATTTCTTCATTCATTCCCATCCAATCAAAAAAGATTTTTTTATGATTGGGTGGATTGATTTCTAGATCTTGATGAATTGTAAGATAAAAAAGACCTTTCTTATCAATTTTATCAATTATTGGGTAATTATTAGTTCCAATCTTAGTTTTTTTATTACTGTTGGAATCGATCTTGATCCAGGCCTCAATATTGACTTTTTTTCTAAGACAAAACTTGAGAATTTTCCAATCAAAATATTTTCTATCTGGATTTTTTTCCATATACATAATATCACCTCTTCCTAGATAATTATTGATAGGAATACCCCCCCATTTATCAAATAATTTGCCTTTAGGTGTGTTGTAATTATAAGAAATCTTTTGATTCGTATTTACTTGTAATGGTGATCCATAAACAGAAATATATGAGTTCCTCTTAGTTTCATAATTAATAGATTGATATGATAAAAGATCATATTTAAAGTATTTTTGAAAATTATCTTTTTGATTCGATAATGAATATACTTCAGAATCTTTTTGTTTTTTGTAATAAAGTAATTGGTTTTTTTCATATGAATTCCATTTCTTTAAATCTTTCTTTTGAGCTGTACGACATTGATTGACTCTATTTCGCCATTTTTGTGGGATTAATCTAGACCATCTAATCTGAGATAAATCGTATTGATAATGACCTCTTAACCAGTTTTTCCATTGATTCGCTCCATAACTCCGAAATTTCTTATATCTTAATTCAGAATGAATTATTCCTTGTGTTCCAAAAGAATCCTTTATCTCAGTCTTAAGAAAAAAAGATGTTCCGTGATATTGAAGAACAGATCTTAATTTATCCAAGTGGGTTTGGGATAAATTGTAAAATACATATGCTTGTGACAAGGCGGATAAGTCACAAAAAATAGGTGAATTCCTTTTAATATTACTAATATTATAAAGTGACTTTTTTATAGTCGAAATAAAGTGAATTGTATTTTGATTTGTTTTATTAATTCTTTCTTGATTTGTTTCATTAGTGTAAATGTATTTATCAATCATTTTTTTTGTTGATTCAAGAAAAAGTTGTATATTGATTTGGGGAATATTAATGATACACCGAAAGACATCTATGTAGATTCTTTCAATGAAAATTTTTATAAAATAATGTAATTTACTGATTAATCGAGCATTTCTTCTTTTTAATATTTGCCAAATATTTTTTAGTGATTCTAGTCTTTTGGCATTATAAGTTGTTTTGTTAGAATTAATATTTATTCCTGGAGTTACTTTTTTTTTGTCGTTTGTAATTTTTTCTATTTGATTTCTAATTGTGCGTGTTCTATCAGTCAGATCCTTCAGTTTTTTTTCTGTCAGGGAATAATTTGTCCAATCTGTAGATCGAATTTGATTAAACGATTCATGAATTATCTGATTGTTGATTATCGAATCTTTTTCTTTTTTAGTTTCACTTAATTCATATACTTCTCTCAATCTAAATAACAGAATTTGATTTACTTTTGAAAGTACTTTTCTTATTCTTTTTATAAATAGAACACTTTTGATGACCCAATTTTTTGTTTCTTTTGAGACTGTTATA